ACATGCGTCATTTTAATAATGTAAATAAGCACATTTTTCGCCCCAATTAAGCTTCTAGAGGTTGTCCTGTTTCCGGGGGGTTTTCAGGAGTGTTAGTGATCTCTGGAGTTTAAGGGGGTAGGGGGGTTTAACGAGAAGAAACCAGGGGTGAATCTTAGATAAGATTCGAGTAAAAAATCTCTCTTTATGCTCTTGAGATACAATTATGCAATTCTTCTTATAATATCTATTCAACACTCAAAATATATCTCGCGTGGGCGAGATAAATGCTCATACCTTGTCTGTTAATACCGTATGCGCTCTGTTATGTCAAGTGAAAGGAAAAAAAAAAAGAGAACCCCTGGCTCGCTGGAGAGAATGCCCGGCATGCTGGGTCATCTCGGGGATGTACTCCAACATTAACTTATGTAAGCGTCGATGAAAGTGCGGGGAATAATATCAATCAATGGCCCTGAAATAGGAACCAAATGCCAGGAATAGTGCACTGTGTGAAACCCCCACGAATACTTGTCCCTCACCTTCAATAACCGTTAGCATTAAGAAATCAACTGATGGTCGGTTCTTACTACATCGTATGCTGATATCTGACGGGTTGTGGAAAAACGTATAACTTAACTAATGAGTATTTTGTTAGGTCTTAAATCTCGCTTATCCTTGAATTAATCAAATGTCATATAAAACTCTACATGCTTTATGTCTATCTTAGTATTTTGTTGATATATGAATGGGGAATATCGAGATATGTTGATATTACATATATGTCCTTGTATACTATTGATTTGGTTAATATAAATTTGTGGTGATAATACATATATGTATATTAATAAAACATAAACTGAATTAGTACATACGCCAAGGAACAGTTTAATTTTAGAATTCTAGCTTTGGGAGCTAGGGGTAGGAGTTAGAATCTCCTTTCTTTGAGCAGTAGGGAGGATTTTAACCTCCGGCGTCCGGTTTACAAGACCGGCGCTCTGGCGCTGAGCTACTATTACAAGTTCATCCTAGGGCTTTGTTTTCTATTCAGCCTGCTATTGGGAACAGGGCTAAGAAAAGAAAGAAGTATAGGAGAGATGCAATTTGGCCAATGATAATAAAGGGGTGTTCAACGGGCATGCCTCCAATCCATGTGAGGATGGCGACGTCTGCGATGAGCGTTCAAAATAGGAACTGGGTGAGGGGGCGAAAGGTCAGGCCTCGTTGCTTTGATGTATGGAGGATGGGCACTACTATGAGCACTAGGATGGATGCCAGGAGGGCTAGGACGCCTCCAAGTTTGTTGGGGATAGAGCGAAGGATGGCGTAGGCAAACAAGAAGTATCATTCAGGCTTGATGTGGGGAGGGGTTACCAGTGGATTAGCAGGGGTAAAGTTGTCTGGGTCCCCTAAGAGGTTGGGGGAGAATAGAGCTAAGGCTGTGAGGGCGATCAAGAGTGCTGCAAAGCCTAACAGGTCTTTGTAAGAAAAGTAAGGGTGGAAAGAGATTTTGTCTGCATCAGAGTTTAAACCAAGGGGGTTGTTTGAGCCAGTTTCATGTAGGAAGAGCAGATGGATGAGGGTTGCACCTGCAATTACGAAGGGGAAGAGGAAGTGGAAGGCAAAGAATCGTGTGAGTGTGGCGTTGTCTACTGAGAACCCACCTCAGATCCATTGGACTAGGGTGTTGCCAATATAAGGAACTGCAGAAAGAAGGTTTGTAATTACAGTGGCCCCTCAGAATGACATTTGACCTCAGGGAAGGACGTACCCTACGAAAGCGGTTATTATTACAAGGAGCAGGAGGATGACTCCAACATTTCAAGTTTCTTTATAGAGGTAGGAGCCGTAGTAAAGGCCCCGTCCGATGTGCATATAGATGCAAATGAAGAAGAAAGAGGCACCGTTGGCGTGAAGGTTGCGGATAAGTCATCCGTAGTTAACATCTCGGCAGATATGGCCGACTGATGAGAAGGCCGTTGCGATGTCAGAGGTGTAGTGCATGGCGAGGAAGAGCCCGGTTAGGATTTGGATGATTAAGCAAAGACCTAGGAGGGAGCCAAAGTTTCATCATACCGAAATATTTGAGGGGGCTGGAAGGTCAACTAGTGCATTGTTTGCGATTTTTAGTAGGGGGTGGGTTTTTCGTAGGCTGGCCATTAAGGTTCTTGTAGTTGAATAACAACGGTGGTTTTTCAAGCCATTAGTCCTGGTTAAATTCCTGGCAGGAATTATGACCTATCTTATGTCTTTGTTTTTATTGGGTTTGGTGTTAGGTTTAGTAGCAGTGGCTTCTAACCCTTCTCCCTATTTTGCTGCTTTAGGGTTGGTGGTTGTAGCAGGGATGGGGTGTGGAGTTTTAGTGGGGTATGGTGGTCCTTTTTTATCTTTAGTTTTATTTTTAATTTATTTGGGAGGGATGTTAGTAGTATTTGCGTATTCAGCAGCCTTGGCTGCTGAGCCTTTTCCAGAAAGTTGAGGAAGTCGTCCCGTTTTAATATACATAGTGATATATGTTGTAGGGGTGGTGGTGGTTTCTAGTGCTGTTTGAGGTGAGTGGCATGAAGTGTCCTGGGTACCAGCGGATGAGCTGGAGGATTTTTCTGTGTTTCGAGGGGACACTGGAGGGGTGGCTCTTATGTATTCATCAGGAGGGGGCATGCTTGTGTTAAGCGCTTGGGTGCTCTTGCTTGCGTTGTTTGTGGTATTGGAGTTGACCCGGGGTTTGAGTCGTGGGGCTCTGCGGGCTGTCTAGTATGTGGTGATAAGGGTCATTAGGGTTAGAGTAAGGAGGAACAAGGCCAGGTAAGTTTTAATAAGGCCCTGTTGGGTGTTGCTAGTTGTGGTGATTAAGGGGAGATTGGCGTTGGCAATGGCTTTTGGGCCTGTTTTTTCAAGTCACGTTTGGTCTACTGTTTGGCTGGCAATAGTTTGGCCTAGAACTAGGTTAATTTTGGGGGTAAGGCGATGCATAATGGTTGGGAAAAAGCCAAGCATGTTGGAGAAGTGATGTGTGGTTAAGTTTGGGGTGGTTTGATACTGTTTGCTTGTAAGAGATGCCAGTTCTAGGGCCAGGGTAAGACCTGTAATTGTAACAAAAAGGGCGGTTAGTTTAAGCAGGGGAGGTATGGTTATAATAGGGGTCTTTAAGGGGGTGATGCTTGAGGTAATTAGGAGTCCGGCAATAATGCTTCCTCAGGCCAAACGTTTGAGGGGGTTAATCACGGAGGGGTTGTTTTCATTAATAGGGGGTAGGGAGTTAAATCGTGGGTGGCCTATTGAAACGAAATATACTACGCGTAGGCTGTAGATAGCAGTAAAAGAGGTGGCTAGTAGGGTGAGAGTGAGGGCTCAGGCGTTTAGGTGGGATGTGTTTAGGGCTTCAATGATGGCATCTTTTGAGAAGAATCCGGCTAGGAAGGGGGTGCCGGTAAGGGCTAGGCTTCCAATTGTTAAACAAGAGGAGGTAAAGGGGGTGAGGTGGTGCATGCCCCCTATTTTACGAATGTCTTGTTCATCGTTTAGACTGTGGATAATAGAGCCTGAACAGAGGAAGAGTATTGCTTTAAAGAAGGCGTGGGTGCAGATATGTAGGAAAGCGAGTTGGGGTTGATTAAGTCCGACAGTAACTATTATTAGTCCTAGTTGGCTTGAGGTGGAGAAGGCAACAATTTTTTTAATGTCGTTTTGAGTGAGTGCGCAGGTGGCTGTAAAAAGGGTTGTTAGGGCCCCTAGACATAGGCAGGTGGTCAAAGCAGTTTGGTTGTTTTCTAACAAAGGGCTTATGCGTACTAGCAGAAAGATGCCAGCGACAACTATGGTGCTGGAGTGTAGTAGGGCAGACACCGGGGTAGGACCCTCTATGGCAGAGGGTAGCCAAGGATGGAGGCCAAATTGGGCGGACTTGCCGGTGGCGGCGAGGATTAGGCCCAAAAGGGGGAATGTAAGATCGAAGTCTTTAGAGGTGATGAAAACTTGTTGTATTTCTCAGGAGTTAAGGTTTATGGCTGTTCAGGCTATGGCAAAAATTAGACCAATGTCTCCTACGCGGTTATATACTACAGCTTGGAGGGCAGCGGTATTAGCGTCTGCTCGGCCGTGCCATCATCCAATGAGAAGAAAAGATATAATACCCACCCCCTCTCAGCCAATAAACAGTTGAAACATGTTGTTTGCTGTTACAAGGGTAATTATGGCGATGAGAAAAATCAGAAGGTATTTGAAAAAGCGGTTTATGTAGGGGTCTATGTGTATATACCAGGATGCAAATTCGAGAATAGATCAGGTAACATAGAGGGCAATGGGGATAAAGATAATAGAGTAGAGGTCAAATTTAAAGCTAATGTTGATATCAAAACAGGTGGTATTTATTCAAGATCAAGAGGTTACGATTGTTTCGGCACCCTCGTTGAAAAAGAGGAAAAGGGGTAGAAGGCTAATGAAAAACCCAAACTTTACTGCTGTTTTAACATGGGATATAGCTCAGTTTTGGGTCTTCGTTTGAGGGGTTAATGTTGAAAGTAGGGGGTAGGCTAATAGTGTAAAAATAATAATTAGACTTGAAGTTATTATTAGTGAAGTAGGATGCATAGCTGCTACTTGGGTTTGCACCAAGAGTTTTTGGTTCCTAAGACCAATGGATGAGCTGTTATCCTTTAGGAGCTCTTCGAGTGAGCCCTGGGGTTCAACCAAGGTCGCGGAGATTAGCAGTCTTCGTTGCTGGCGAGCCTCTCTCGGTGGATAAGGGGGCTTTAACCCTTGTCTTTAGAATCACAATCTAATGTTTTGGTTAAACTATATCTACATGAGGCTCACCCTCAAATTAACTCAGGTTTTAAGATAATTAAAACTAGGGGGAGGAGGTGTAGGGCTATGAGCAGGTGTTCTCGTGTGTGGGAGGGGTCTAGGGCGGTAATGTGAGCTGGAAGAGGTCCCCGCTGGGAGATGAGGAATATATAGAGGGAGTAGCTTGCTGTAATGAGTGTGCCGGTCCCGGTTAAGATGATAGTCCATCAAGATCAGTTGAAGAGAGAAGTTATGATCATTAGTTCTCCCATTAGATTGGGAAGGGGAGGGAGAGCCAGATTGGCTAGGCTAGCAATGAACCATCAGGTCGTTATAAGAGGTAGGACTATTTGAAGTCCTCGGGCTAGAAGTATTGTTCGGCTATGTGTTCGTTCATAGTTTGTATTAGCAAGACAAAAGAGTGCGGAGGAGGCTAGTCCATGGGCAATTATGAGGATAAGGGCTCCGGAGAATCCTCAGGGGGTTTGAATTAGGATGCCTCCTACAACTAAACCCATGTGGCTAACAGAGGAGTAAGCAATAAGGGATTTTAGGTCCGTCTGACGAAGACAGATTGACCCCGTTATGATAACACCTCATAAAGCGAGTACAATAAAAGGGTAGCTGAGTTCCTTGGTGAGAGGTTCAAGTATTACGACCATTCGTATTATTCCGTAACCTCCGAGCTTTAGGAGTACAGCAGCCAGGATTATTGAGCCTGCAATGGGGGCTTCAACATGTGCTTTTGGTAATCAAAGGTGTACCCCATAGAGTGGTATTTTTACAAGAAATGCAAGAAGGCAGCTGGCTCATCATAGCTTGTGGGCATAAGAGGAAAGTTGAACTGGGTCGGAGTACTGGGTTGTTAGAAGCGAGAGGGTGCCAGTGCTGTTTTGGAGGAGGAGGAGGGCAACAAGTAGGGGGAGGGACCCGGCAAGGGTGTAAAAGAGAAAATAAATGCCTGCATTTAGGCGTTCGGTTTGGTTCCCTCAGCGTGTAATTAGGATAAGGGTTGGGATGAGGGTGGCTTCAAACATTACATAAAATATAATGATCTCAGTGGCCCCGAAAGCTAGGATGAGAAAGACTTGAAGGGATACTAGGAGGGTGAGGTATATTCGTTGTCGGTTGAGAGGTTCAGATGCTGTGTGGTTTTGGCTTGCTAGGACTATGAGGGGCAGTAATCAGCAAGTAAGGACTAGAAGCGGGGTGGAGAGGGGGTCTGTGGCTATGTAGAAGTTGAGGCTAGATCAGCCGGTTTCTGCCGTATTTAAGAGTCAAAAGAAGCTGATTAAAGCAATTAGTAGGCTATGTATAAGTGTGATAGGCCAAAGTCATTTGTGAGGGGCTAGTCAGGCAGTGGGGACAAGCATTAGGGTGGGGATCAAAACTTTTAGCATTGGAGGAGGTTTAGGTTTTGAAGACGGTCGGTACCATGAGTGCGGGCAGTGGCTACTAGTAGGGCTAGCCCTGCGCTTGCTTCACAAGCTGAAAATGCTAGTAGTAGCATTGGGGCTGTGGAGAAGTTTGTGGTCCCTAGTTGTAAGGATCAAAGAGAGAGGGCAATAAATAAAGAGAGTATTATACCTTCTAAGCATAGAAGGGCTGAAAGTAGATGGGTTCGGTGGAAGGCCAGGCCAGTAAGGCCTAGTAGGAAAGCTGATGAGAAGGCAAAGTGAACAGGGGTCATCAGGCAATTGTGGACTCTAACCACAAGTTTTTGAGCCGAAATCAAAGGTTTTTCCTTAAACTAACTGCCTATTCGGCTCACTCCAAGCCGCCCTGGAGTCATTCGTAAATTAGACCCAGGGTGAGGAGTACAAGAACGGTTGAGGCCCATAGAAATGTGATTAAAGGTGCCGTTAACTGATCCCCCCAAGGCAAGGGGAGGAGCAGGGCAATTTCTAGGTCGAAGAGCAAAAAGAGGATGGCAACTAAAAAGAACCGGAGGGAGAAAGGTAGACGAGCAGAGCCTACAGGGTCAAAGCCGCACTCATAGGGGGAGAGTTTTTCGTGGTCAGGGGTCATTTGAGGGAGCCAGAAGGAGATAAGGGCCAGAACAATCGAAAGAAGGGTGGTAATAATAATTACAGTTGTAACTAGGTTCATTATCTTTCCTTGGGTTTTAACCAAGACCGGGTGATTGGAAGTCACTTATACTGACATTTGGTACTAGAAAGATTAAGATCCTCATCAGTAGATTGAGATATAGAGGAATAGTCATACAACATCTACGAAATGTCAATATCAGGCGGCTGCTTCAAATCCGAAGTGGTGTTCAGATGTAAAGTGGTGTAGGATCTGTCGGATTAGACAGACGGCTAAAAATGTGGAGCCGATGATTACATGAAGTCCGTGGAACCCGGTGGCTACAAAGAAGGTAGAACCATACACGCCGTCTGCGATTGTAAAGGGGGCTTCGTAGTACTCCAAGCCTTGTAGAAATGTAAAGTAAAATCCGAGGATAATGGTCAATGCGAGGGATTGGACTGCTTGTTTTCGTTTACCCTCTATGATGCTGTGGTGGGCCCATGTAACTGTAACTCCGGAGGCAAGAAGAACGGCTGTATTAAGGAGAGGGACTTCAAAGGGGTTAAGGGTTGTAATGCCCGTGGGGGGTCAGCAGCCCCCTAGCTCGGGGGTGGGTGCGAGGCTTGCGTGATAGAAGGCTCAAAAAAAGCCTAAGAAGAAGAATACTTCTGAGGTAATAAAAAGGATTATGCCGTAACGGAGCCCTTTTTGGACAGGCGGTGTATGGTGGCCCTGGAAGGTGCCTTCTCGTACGATATCCCGTCATCACTGGAATATAGTGAGAAGAAGGAGGGCTATTCCTAGGGTTATAAGGGTTGTAGACTGGAAGTGGAACCAGGTTGCTAAGCCTGATGTTATCAGTAGGGCAGCAATTGCCCCTGTTAGGGGTCAAGGGCTGGGGTCAACTATGTGGTATGCGTGTGCTTGATGGGCCATTAGACGTTTTCTTGAAGGTAAAGGGTTAAAAGAAGAACAAATACGTAGGCTTGGATTATGGCAACAGCAACTTCAAGTAGGGTTAGGAGTACCAGAACTGTGGAGGTCAAGAGGGCTACAGCGGGCATTGAGGCTAGGAGGACAAAGGCGGCGGTTGAAATAAGTTGAATTAGAAGGTGACCGGCGGTAAGGTTGGCGGTAAGTCGTACACCTAGTGCGAGGGGACGAATAAATAGACTAATTGTTTCGATAATGATAAGGACAGGAATGAGGGGGCCTGGGGTGCCTTCTGGTAGGAGGTGTCCTAGGGCATGTGTTGGTTGGTTTCGTATTCCAATAATAACGGTGGCTAGTCAAAGGGGTGTTGCAAGGCCTAGGTTTAGGGAAAGTTGTGTAGTGGGGGTGAAAGTGTAGGGAAGTAAGCCTAACATATTTATGGTGATAAGGAAGATCATAAGAGAGGTTAGGAGGGCTGCTCATTTGTGACCGCCCAGGCTTAAGGGGAGAAGAAGTTGTTGGGTAAAGCGGTTAATAAATCAGCTTTGAATGGCTAAGAAGCGGCTATTTAGTCATCGGGTTGTGGGGGCAGGATACATAATTCAAGGAAGGGTGGTGGCGAGGGCGATTAGAGGAATTCCTAGGAGTGTGGGGCTCATAAATTGGTCGAAGAGGCTTACTGTCATGGTCAGGTTCAGGGTTCTGTTTTGGGGTTTTCGGCGCTTTGAAGGGTTGGTTCGTTTGGGAAGGTGTGGGCTGTTACTTTTGGGGGAATAATGGTGAGGAAGACTAGTCACGAGAAGACTAGGATAGCAAATCAAGGTGCGGGGTTGAGTTGAGGCATGTCGCTAGGGGTGGTTGGGAGTCACCAGTCTTTAGCTTAAAAGGCTAACGCTGTTTCCTATTTAGCTTCTTAGCGAGGCGTCTTCAAGTATTCGTGATGATCAGTTTTCAAAGTGTTCTAGTGGGACTGCTTCCACTACGATGGGCATAAAGCTGTGGTTAGCCCCGCAGATTTCGGAGCATTGTCCATAGAAGATGCCGGGGCGGGATGCAATAAAAGATGTTTGGTTGAGTCGGCCGGGGACTGCATCCATTTTAATTCCAAGGGCTGGGACTGCCCATGAGTGAAGAACGTCATCCGCGGAGACTAGTACTCGAATAGGGGATTCTACTGGGATTACTATACGGTGGTCTGCCTCTAAGAGTCGGAATTGTCCAGGGGTTAGGTCTTGAGTGGGGACTATATAAGCGTCGAATCCTAGGTCTTCGTAGTCTGTGTACTCGTAGCTTCAGTATCATTGATGGCCGACAGCTTTGATTGTGAGAAGGGGGCTGTTGATTTCGTCTATAAGGTAAAGAATGCGTAGGGAGGGAAGAGCAATGAGAGTGAGGATAATTGCTGGGAGAATAGTTCAGATAATTTCAATTTCTTGGGAGTCTAAGATGTATTTATTGGTTAGCTTTGTGGAGACTATTGCCACAATAATGTAAAGGACTAGGGTGCTGATTAGAAAGACGATTATTAAAGCGTGGTCATGAAAATGAAGAAGTTCTTCTATAACAGGTGAAGCTGCATCTTGAAATCCTAGTTGAGAGGGATGGGCCATTGGTGGGGGGGGGGGGTGAAGGCTAAGACACGCAGGACTTTAACCCACAATTCTGCCTTGACAAGGCGGTGTAATGCACCGTTTTACTAGCGTCTTATAAAGAAAGTGACAGAGCGGTTATGTGGCTGGCTTGAAACCAGCATATGGGGGTTTGACTCCTCCCTTTCTCGTTAGTTTGATTGAACTAGAACAAATGCAGGCTCCTCGAATGTGTGGTAGGGGGGAGGGCAGCCGTGTAGTCATTCTACGTTGGTTGTTGTAAGCTCTACGGCTAGAACTTCACGTTTGGCAGCGAAAGCTTCCCAAATAATAAATAGGAACATAACTACTGCTACGAGGGAGATCAGTGAGCCGATTGAAGAAACAGTGTTTCACAGGGTGTAGGCATCTGGATAGTCTGAGTACCGTCGTGGTATTCCAGCTAAGCCTAGGAAGTGTTGTGGGAAGAAGGTGAGGTTTACTCCAAGGAATATTACTCCGAAGTGGATTTTTGTTCAGGTGCTGTGAAGGGTGTACCCTGAAAAAAGGGGGAACCAGTGAACGAAGCCTGCAATGATAGCAAAGACGGCACCCATAGATAAGACGTAATGGAAGTGAGCAACTACGTAGTAGGTGTCGTGTAGTACAATGTCTAGGGAGGAGTTGGCAAGGACAATGCCGGTTAAACCCCCAACTGTAAAGAGGAAGATGAAACCCAGAGCTCATAAAAGAGGGGTTTCTCATTTGATAGAGCCGCCGTGAAGAGTGGCAAGCCAGCTGAACACTTTAACGCCTGTAGGGATGGCAATAATTATTGTAGCGGATGTAAAGTAAGCACGGGTGTCTACATCTATCCCGACTGTGAATATGTGATGAGCCCATACGATAAAGCCTAGGAGTCCAATAGCTATTATGGCTCATACCATGCCTATATATCCAAAAGGTTCTTTTTTCCCCGAGTAGTAGGCAACAATGTGAGACACTATGCCGAACCCGGGTAAAATAAGAATATAGACTTCAGGGTGGCCAAAGAATCAAAAGAGGTGTTGATAAAGGATTGGGTCTCCTCCTCCGGCAGGGTCAAAAAAGGTGGTGTTAAGATTTCGGTCTGTCAGGAGCATTGTGATCCCGGCGGCAAGTACGGGGAGAGAGAGAAGCAGAAGGACAGCAGTAATAAGAACAGATCATACGAAGAGCGGGGTCTGGTATTGTGAGATAGCAGGGGGTTTTATATTAATGATAGTTGTGATAAAGTTAATTGCTCCAAGAATAGAGGAAATACCTGCTAGGTGAAGGGAGAAAATTGTTAGGTCAACAGAGGCTCCTGCGTGGGCGAGGTTTCCTGCGAGTGGGGGGTAGACTGTCCATCCGGTTCCGGCCCCTGCTTCGACCCCCGAAGAGGCAAGGAGGAGTAGAAAAGATGGTGGAAGAAGTCAAAAGCTCATATTATTCATTCGAGGAAAGGCCATATCAGGAGCGCCAATCATTAGGGGAACGAGTCAGTTCCCGAAACCTCCAATTATAATTGGTATTACTATAAAGAAAATTATTACGAAAGCATGGGCTGTAACAACTACATTATAAATCTGGTCGTCCCCCAAAAGGGCTCCGGGTTGGCTTAGTTCTGCTCGAATTAGGAGGCTTAAAGCTGTGCCCACTATTCCGGCTCAAGCACCAAATACTAGATATAGGGTGCCAATGTCTTTGTGATTAGTCGAGAAGAATCATCGTGTGATGGCCACAGGTAGGATGGCTGAGTCTTAAGCGGTGGATTGTAGTCCCATAAACAGAGGTTTAAGTCCTCTTCTTACCAAAGCCCCAAGGTGTTCAACATATAAGATTGCAAATCTTGAGAGGCAGACTAACTCCTGCTGGGGCTTTCCCTCGCCTCTACTTGTACGACAGGCGAGGGAAAGGTAGGTGGATGCCCGCTGGTTTGAGCGTTTAGCTGTTAACTAAGAGTTTGTAGGATCGAGGCCTACCCACCTAGAAAGGCTTTAGCTTAATTAAAGTGTCTGCTTTGCATGCAGGAGATGTGGGATAATGTCCTGCAAGTCTTAACAGGGACTGGGGGATTCTCACCCTCACTGGGGGCTTTGAAGGCCCCTGGTCTTCTATTAGCCTAAGTCTCTAAAGGGTTAAGAGTGCTGTTATAGCAGGGGTAAGGGGAAGCAGCAGTAAGGTTGCTGTTGTTGAGGTGGCAAGGGGTAGGGTATTTTGTGATGATGGGAAGCGCCAGGGGGTTGTGCCGGGTGTGTTGTTGGGAAATATAGTCAAGGCTATGGTGTACGACAGGCGTAGGTAGAAGTACAGGCTAAGAAGGGCAGTGAGTGCGGCAAGGGTGGCGGTAGGGGCGAGGTCTTGTTTAGTTAATTCTTGTAAAATTAATCATTTTGGTATAAACCCTGTAAGTGGGGGGAGGCCCCCAAGGGATAAGAGGACTAGGGGAGTTAAAGATGTGAGGGCTGGGGCCTTTGTTCAGGAGGTAGCGAGAGTGTTAATGTTTGTGGAGCTGTTAAGCTTAAATACAAGAAATGTTGAGAATGTTATGATAAGGTATGTAAGAAGAGTAAGGAGGGTTAAAGAAGGGGAGAATTGGATAACTAGAACTATTCATCCAAGATGTGCAATTGATGAGTAAGTAAGAATTTTTCGTAGTTGTGTTTGATTTAAGCCTCCTCAACCACCCACAAGGGTGGATGTAAGTCCTAGTGCAATGAGTAGGGTTGAGTTAGCAGGTTGGATTTGTAGAAGGAGGGCGAAAGGTGCTAGTTTTTGTCAAGTGGACAGAATAAGTCCGGTGGTAAGGTCTAACCCTTGTAGAACTTCAGGTAGTCAGGAGTGTAGGGGGGCGAGACCCACTTTTAGGGCTAGGGCAAGGGTGATTAGTGTAATAGGGAGGGGGTGTGTTATCTGTTGAATGTCCCACTGTCCTGTGAGTCAGGCGTTAGAGGTACTTGCAAAGAGTAGTATTGCGGCTCCAGTTGCTTGTGTAAGGAAATATTTAGTTGTAGCTTCGACGGCTCGGGGGTGGTGGTGTTGTGCTATTAGTGGAATAATGGCTAGCGTGTTTATTTCTAGGCCTATTCAGGCGAGCAATCAGTGGGAGCTGGCAAAAGTAATGGTGGTTCCTAGCCCCAGCCCAAATAGAAGGGTGGATAAGATGTAGGGGTTCATTAGTAAAGGAAGGAGTTTAACCAACATATTTGGGGTATGGGCCCAAGAGCTTAATTTAGCTGACCTTACTAGGAAGTGGTGTAGTGGAAGCACTAAGAGTTTTGATCTCTTTAGGTAGGGTTCGAACCCCTTCTTTCTAAGGAGTTGGGGGGACTTTAACCCTCATGAGTCACTCTATCAAAGTGGCCCTTTTCTTCAGGCACAGCTCCTGGGTTATAGTTGCGGAGGTAACCCGGCAAAGGCGATGGGGAGGGCCAGGTGTCAAATAACCAGGGCAAGGGTGAGGGGCAGGAAGTTTTTCCAGATGAGATGTATAAGTTGGTCATATCGAAATCGGGGGTATGAGGCCCGGACTCAAAGGAACACAACTGAAAGGATGGCTGCTTTGGTCATAAGGTTGATGGCTGTGAGCTCGGGGATTGAAGGGATGTGAGAGGCCCCTAAGAAGAGGGTGGCCGAGAGTGTGTTTATTAATAAGATGTTGGCGTATTCTGCCAGAAAAAAGAGGGCAAAAGGTCCACTTGCATACTCTACATTAAAACCAGATACTAGTTCAGATTCCCCTTCTGTGAGGTCGAATGGGGCTCGGTTGGTTTCAGCGAGGGTTGAGATATATCATATAGCGGCAAGTGGTCAGGCGGGTAGGATTAGTCAGACACTTTCTTGGGCGATGTTAAATGTTTGAAGTGTAAAACCGCCCGTAAAAATAATAATATTGAGCAGAATTAGTCCAAGGCTAACTTCGTAGGAGATAGTCTGGGCTACTGCCCGAAGGGCCCCAATTAAGGCGTATTTTGAATTAGATGCTCAGCCGGAGCCTAGGATTGAGTAAACTGCAAGGCTGGAGAGGGCTAGGATAAACAAGATACCAAGGTTAAGGTCAAACACAGGGTATGGGAGGGGTAGGGGGGCTCAGAGGGTGAGGGCGAGGGTAAGCGCTAGTATTGGAGCAAGAAGGAACAGTGTGGGGGAGGAGGTGGAGGGGCGAACAGGCTCCTTGGTGAAGAGTTTAAGGCCGTCGGCGATGGGCTGTAGGAGCCCGTAGGGCCCTACTACGTTTGGGCCTTTTCGTAGTTGTATATATCCAAGCACTTTTCGTTCAAGAAGGGTGAGAAAAGCGACGGCTAAAAGAATGGGTACAATAAAAGTGAGAGGGTTAATAATGTGTGTAATGAGTGTAGTTATCATAGTTGAGGAGAGGATTTGAACCTCTGTTGAAAGGGCTTAGGTCTTTTGCAATTACCGGGCTCTGCCACCTTAACATGCCTTTCTCTTAGGCACAGGGGCATGCCCTATTGCCTACTTTAGTTGACTTCACTAGGTGGGGGTGAGGCGTGCTTTTGGCATGGGCCTCTTCTTTTCGGTCCTTTCGTACTAGAAAAGAGCATAGCATAGATAGAAACTGACCTGGATTACTCCGGTCTGAACTCAGATCACGTAGGACTTTAATCGTTGAACAAACGAACCCTTAATAGCGGCTGCACCATTAGGATGTCCTGATCCAACATCGAGGTCGTAAACCCCCTTGTCGATATGGGCTCTAAAAGAGGATTGCGCTGTTATCCCTAGGGTAACTCGGTCCGTTGATCGGCATTGCCGGATCTTGCTGGTCAGAAATTCTGTTTTCTAGAGTTGTAGCTCTTAGTTGTAGGAAAAGTGTTCCCACTCCACGTGGGGGTTTTTTAATTCCCCGCGGTCGCCCCAACCAAAGACATTAGGGCAGGGTCCACTTGGTTTAGTCCCTTGTCTGGGTTGCTTAACGTGGGCTGCTTTCGTGTCTAAAGCTCCATAGGGTCTTCTCGTCTTATGGGTATATTCCCGCTTCTGCACGGGAAGATCAACTTCATTGACTGGAAAGAGGAGACAGTTAAGCCCTCGTTATGCCATTCATACGGGTCTTCATTTAAAAGACAAGTGATTGCGCTACCTTCGCACGGTCAAAATACCGCGGCCGTTAAACAAATAGTCACAGGGCAGGCGGGACCTCTTATTTTTGATTTACAAGAGGCGATGTTTTTGGTAAACAGGCGAGGCTTGTATGTTTGCCGAGTTCCTTCTCTTTCTTTTAGTCTTTCCCTGGGGGCACACCTGTGTGGGGTTAACGGTTTATTGTTTGAGGCTCTTCTGGTTGTTTGGTTTGTTCTCTAATGCCCTCTTTGTTTGGGGCCGTTAATGGTCGGTGGGGTGTCCGTTCCGATGTACATGTGTGCAGGGAGAGAGTCTTTGGCTCTCTTATTACTCATATTAGCATAGTCACTCCCATGGGGGCATGGGACGGTCCAGTACGGCTAGGGGGGTAAGATTGGGGGATCAGAATAAGAAGGTGAGGTTGTATGCCCGAGCTTTAACGCTTTCTAAAGGGATGGCTGCTTTTAGGCCCACTAGAACATTTAGCTTAAATTATTATGATCTTTACCCACCTAGTAAAGTTGTGTCTTGATTCAAAGGGGCTGTACCCCCTTTGACTAACTCTTTTGGTTTCTTTAAGGCATCAATAGGGGGGTTAAACTAGTGTGAAAAGAGAAGCCAAGAGGCTGAACTTCTATTCATTTCTTGGACAACCAGCTATAACTAGGTTCGGTAGGTTTGTCACCTCTACTCAAAGCTCTCTCCACTCTTTTGCTACAGAGACGGGTATGCCCTATTAATAGGCTGTCTTGGAGTAGCTCACGTAGTTTCGGGATGTCAAACTAAAATTCGCTTTGCTTGAGGTACACTTGCTAAATCATGATGCAAAAGGTACGAGTTTTAATCTCTGCTTTTTTAGGCTTCACTGGGTTGTTTCATTTCTCTTTCAGCGTTCCCTTGCGGTACTTTCTCTATTGCGCCGTTTGTCCTTTTCTATCGCCTATACTAAGGGGGAAAAATGGTTTGTTTAATTTAAATACTAGGGTATTTAGGGGTTATTAATAGGGGTTTATTGAGTTTGCTTAGGTGGGCTAGCTGTTGGGCATCAGGGCGACCCGACTTGCACGGGTGACTTCTCAGTGTAAGGGAGATGCTTTTCTATCTTAGCCACGCTCTGATTTTACCAAGTGCACCTTCCGGTACACTTACCATGTTACGACTTGCCTCCCCTTTTTGATTATTAGGTTTTAGTTAACTGATTGGGGCTTTTGGGGAGAGTGACGGGCGGTGTGTGCGCGCTTCAGGGCCAGTTTCAGCGGGACGCTCTATTTCCAGCTTACTGCTAAATCCTCCTTCAGGTGTGTGTTTCAGTGCACCATTCGTGTTCGCTGTGGTAGCGAATGTAGCCCATTTCTTCCCCCTCCATACGCTACACCTCGACCTGACGTTTTAGGTTGTACCAGTTCTGCTTACTATTAGTCTTTCACAGGGTAAGCTGACGACGGCGGTATATAGGCGGGTAAAACAAGGAGAGGTGAGGTTGAACGGGGGTTATCGGTTGTAGAACAGGCTCCTCTAGGTGGATCTAAAGCACCGCCAAGTCCTTTGGGTTTTAAGCTATTGCTCGTAGTACCCGGGCGGATAATGGGTGTATAGCATTATCAATGTTTAGGGCTAGGCATAGTGGGGTATCTAATCCCAGTTTGTTCCTTAGCTTTCGTGGATTCAGATCAGATAAAGCGACTTTCGTGGTTGAACTTCCTGTCTTCGGTTACGTATAACAGTCTTGAAGATGTTTGGCTTTAGTACGATTTTTAACTTAACCACACTTTACGCCGGTGTTTGTCAACTTGGGCCTCTCGTATAACCGCGGTGGCTGGCACGAGTTTTACCGGCCCTCTTAGCTTTAACTAAGTCAAGTTTTCACTTATGGCTTAATGTTTATCACTGCTGAGTTCCCTTGAGGGTGTGGCTAAGCAAGGTGTCGTGGGCTCAGTAGGGTTGTGCCTGATATCAGCTCCTTGTTCCCGGGCGGGGAACTATTAGGGCATTCTCACGGGGGTGCGGATACTTGCATGTGTAAGTTTGGCTAAAGTTGATAATAAAGTCAGGACCAAGCCTTTGTGTTTACGGGACTTTCTAGGGACCATCTTAACATCTTCAGTGTTATGCTTTTTAGTTAAGCTACGTTAAC